CTCGAATGTCCCGAAAATCATTATCAAAAAAAACTTCAACAGGAAGTTCTATTTTTACATAGAAATATATTCGCTCAAAAAAGACTCCAGAAGATGTTGGCCGGAAATGAGAAGATTGATTACGGAGAAAAAGGAAGATGGATTCGTATTCACATACATAAGAATTATATAGGAACAAGAATAATCTTGGATTACCTTTTAAAAAAATGGAAATATGTTTTTGGGGAGTAATAAGACTATTCCAATTACAATACTCGTAGAAAAAGAAACGTAATAAATGCAAAGAAGAGGCATCCTTCACCCAGTAGCGAAGGTTTTGAACCAAAATTTCAAAATGTGTGGGATAGGGTATTAGTACATCTGACGCATAATCTAAATGCGAAAATCGGTCCTCTAGAAAAGGAAATATTGAATGAATTGATCGTAAATTATGAGATTTTGCTATATGCTTCCTTTCTAAGGAAGATAATAGTCGTAGGGAAAATGGAATTTCCACAATGACCGCAAATCCCTCTGAGAGAATTTGCGAATACAAATTCTTATTGTGCCCAAAAACTGGATTTTGAATAGAATCATTAGCCGAAATAATCAAATGATTCTGTTGATACATTCGAGTAATTAATCGTTTCACAATTATTAAACTAGATTTATTGTCAGAACCGGCATTTTCGAACAAAATAGATCCATTTAAACCATGATTATTAGCAAGTGCATAAATATACTCCCGAAAAATAAGGGGGTATAGGAAGTCGTGGCGCCGAGATCCACCTAGTTCTAAATATCCTTGAAATTCCTCCATTTCCAATTCGCTTTGAACTAAAAATAAAGAAAAATAGAATTAATTATTAATTAAAGTAAGGGGTTTATTGGTTATCAAATGATACATAGTACGATATAGTCAAAACAGGGTATTATAGTAAGAATAAGAAAAGAAAAAATACCTCGGAAATGGATAGACTCATCAAGGGACTCCCTATCCTCTTAGTTTTCTATTTGTTATAGGATAACAAGATGGATTCGAAATCCTTTATTTTTTCAACACAATCGCTCTTTTGATTTTGGAAAAACTATCTTTATCAAGATGCTGCTTCTTTTACACATTTTTGGCCAACCCAAAATGGGAAATAGCTAATAGTTAGGACTCATTAAAGAATTGATAATCATTCACTAATGGAAAACCCTTTCCCCGTACCGGGCACTAATAAAATTTTAACGTGTAATTAGATTGGGGAATCATTCAAATTAAGAACAGAAGCTCGTTGCTTTTTCTTTCCCTATAATTAATTGGGTTCATAGGACTCTATCCATTTATTCATTCGACCCAACTCGGAATTTATTTCATTTTATTTCTCACTAAGAATTCAAACAAGATTTTGAACCGATCCAGTAAGAATGAAATATTCTCAGAATTTTCTATTGATACGACATGCTGTTTTTTCCAATCATTCCTTTCAGGATCAGTCGTGGTCTTACAAACTCTACCGGAGGTAGAAACGAATCTGTTACTTCATACAAATGTGTATAAGATGCTAGCCGCACTTAAAAGCCGAGGACTCTACCGTTGAGTTAGCAACCCTAATAAAAAAAAAATGTGAATGTGTGGGTACAACAATCGGAGTAAAAATAAAAAAGGGAAAAAATTGCACGACACAATCAATCAAAATACTGAACTATCAAGAAATCTATCGAATACAAAATTTCTAATAGATTCTGAATCGAAAAACTCAAAAAAAAAAATAGATCCGTTTATACACGATCGAATTATATTTGTTTGATCCACTGTTGTCAATATGAATTGAATACTTAGAATAAAAGTAGAATGAAAATAAAATGAATAAGAGACTTGTGCTGGATTAGCATAACACTAGATAGATAATATAGATAACTAGAAAAACAGCAAACATTAGGGACGAAATAGGAAAGAATCTCGTCTCGGGTTTATTTCTTTGTTAATGCAGTTACAACAAAAAACTCCCAATTGGAGAAAATGCCAAAATTTGATATGCCTCGTCGATCCAATTACTTCATTTATTCACCTGATCTTTTTCTATCCATCTTATATCAAATTATATCAAAAAAACAGATTTTTGTCATTATATTATATAAGATGGTATTCTATGGTAACAATAATAAATGAAGTCATTGGGGGGGGGGGTAGCATAGTAGAAATTATACAAAGCTATATATGAATCACCCCCACCCTCTTCTCTCTCTTTTTTTTATTTCATAAATTGGCTTTCGTTTGATTAAAATTCAATTCTGTAAAAACCCCCGCCTTCTTTAAAATATCATAAACAGTTTCTGTAGGCTGAGCGCCTTTTTCAAGAAAATATAGAATGCCGGGAATATTTAAATAGGTTTGATTTTTTATCGGATCATAAAACCCCACTTTACGAAGATCTCTTCCTTCTCTTCGAGATCGCACATCAATTGCAACGATTCGATAAAGGGCTCATTGGGATAGATGTAGATGAACTATAACCCCCCCTAGAAACGTATACGAAGTTTTCTCCTCGTACGGCTCGATAAATTGGAAGTTAGATCTATGTATAGAATTAGAATGTTAAATAGATCCATAACATCATCAAATCAATTAGAGGATTATTTAATCCTTTTTTATTCCTCTTTATCAAAAAAAATCGTTTGTATTCTCATAACTCAAGTTGGATAACTCTGAAATAGTTCAAAAGAAAAGCCTTAGGCATTTCATTTTTTGAGTGGTCTCTAACCCCTTTTTGTTTGTCTCATTTAGAATATATTTTTATTCTTTTTCCTTTATCTGGTTGTCGAGACAATTGAAAACGGCATTTCCTTGTTCCAAAATACTTTCTCTTTGCCTGGAATCGTTGGGTTTAGACATTACTTCGGTGAATTTGAATCATTTCAAAACGACAGCAACATGCCCCTTTTTATGATTTCTTTCTATCAAAAAATCATACGCCCGGTCGATTCCCGCATGATACACTTTTGATCAAAAGAGTTTCACCAATTCAAACAAATTTTCCTTATTTTATTTGAAACTTGCTCGAATTGGATCGTTTCGATTTCTACTAGATCGAAAATTTACTTACGAAGTTGTTCCAACTTATTAATTGGCACTAACCGTAGATCCTTGCCCCTGAGAAATGAATCAATACTTTCTGCTCGAGCTACATCATATACTGTTGACGTTAAACCCCAACAGTATATGATGTCGAGCCAAGAGCACTTTCATTTCTATAGAATAGAAAATGGTGGGTGTAAAAATCCACAACTGATTATGTCTGTCAAGTCGCACGTTGCTTTTTACCACATCGTTTCAAACGAAGTTTTACCATAACATTTCTCTAGTTTGGGACTGATATGTAATTGATTCAATTATGGAATCATGAATAGTCACTTGTTCGATCGTTTCATAGAAATCTATATTTATTCTTCTTTTATATGAATTGGTGCTTTCTAAAGTAAAGAAATCTTATCAAGAATGAAATTTCAATGCATTTTTGATAAGATTTCTTTATTAATTTATACATAATTTCTAAATATTAGTAAAAAAAGTGCTTTTTAGTAAATCTACATTCCATCTTCAAGTAACCTAATAGGTTATATTCAACAATCTCAGACTTCTTCGAATATCAAATAGTCAGAAGAAACGATTCAAATAGTTATTTAATGGAAAACCCCCACCTCATACCAACATCACTATTTGAATAAAGTTTTACTAAGGATCTGATGATCATAAATAAATCCACGATTAAAAAAATATAGATTGAAAAAATCTAATTCTTTTTTTTTTTCATAGAGTGGGAGTGGATAAAACGGGTTGATGGAAAGGAAGATTTAGGCCCTTTTTTCTTTCATTTAATTATTCTAATAATGTCTATTTCTATAGTATAGAAATAATAGGTATTTCCTGGGACGGAAGGATTCGAACCTCCGAATACCGGGACCAAAACCCGTTGCCTTACCACTTGGCCACGCCCCATTTAGATTTATGTTCGATACTACTAAAGACTAGTATTGTATTGGTTATTCGTCAATTCCAGTCCAAATATCTATGGACTCTGTTGTTCCTGGGATTTTAACACGTGTAGATATAGAATTATCTATAGAATAAAACTGAATTTATTGATCATTACATATAATTCAATTAAGATATTGTATGAAAGGATGGTTTCTTCAATTCGCAAAAGAAAATAGATACATTTTTGATTGGGCGAGTTCAAGTTCAAAAACAACAATTCATTTTGATCGACCCGCCTTTCCTAATTTTTACCGTATACCAATTATCAATAATAATATATTTATATTATTATATTAACTCAATCAAAATACAATTATCTCCAAGTCCAATAAAAAAAATGTTTGTTATGCTTAATATCTTTAGTTTGATCTGTATCTGTCTTAATTCCGCCCTTTATTCGAGTGGTTTTTTCTTAGCCAAACTACCTGAGGCCTACGCTTTTTTGAACCCAATCGTAGATTTTATGCCAGTAATACCCGTTCTCTTTTTTCTATTAGCCTTTGTTTGGCAAGCTGCTGTAAGTTTTCGATGAAATTCTTAATACTGTCCTAGACATGATTTATTGGTGTCAAAATAGGATATGTGGTATAAAAATGGAGAATCTATTCTCTTTTTTTTCAAAACAACGATCTTGGAGATTGTGTAATGCTTACTCTCAAACTCTTTGTTTACACAGTAGTGATATTCTTTGTTTCTCTCTTCATCTTCGGATTCCTATCTAATGATCCAGGACGTAATCCTGGCCGCGAAGAATAAAAAAAGAAAGAGGGCTTTCCTTTTGCTTGCTTAATTTTTTCAATGTGATTTGGGTTTTATCTATTGCACATCTTTAATTAAATAACAAAATCAAAAAAAGGTTCGAAGCGTTGGAATTTGAAAGAACAATAAAATACCGAGTTATCAACGGAAACGGAAAGAGAGGGATTCGAACCCTCGGTACGAAAGGCTCGTACAACGGATTAGCAATCCGACGCTTTAGTCCACTCAGCCATCTCTC